ACCCATTATAAATGATAAGGGGAAAAACACTCCTAGTTGGAGTAATAGTGACAATTATGCTTTCAGTAATGTTGATTATTTATTTGATATCGGGAATATTTGGAGTTTGGTCTCTGATGACACCTTTTTAGTTAGAGATAGTAATGGTGACAATTATTCTGTCTATTTTGATATTGAAAATCAGATTTTTGAGATTGACAATGAGAGTTCTTTTATGTTTATGAGTGAACTAGAAAGTTTTTTTTCTAGTTATTTGAATAGTGGGTCCAAGAACTACTATTATCATTACATGTATGATACTCAATCTAGTTGGAATAATCACATTAATAGTTGCATTAATAGTTATCTTCATTTTGAAGTTAGTATTAATAGTTCTATTTCAGGTGATACCGATTATTACAGTAACAGTTATAATTATAATTATAGTTTCATTTATACTGAAAGTAGTGAAAGTGGGAATTCGAGTATAAAAATTAGTAATAATGGCAGCGATCTCAATATAAGAGAAGAGTCTAATGATTTCGATATAAATCAAAGATACAAACATTTATGGGTTCAATGCGAAAATTGTTATGGATTAAATTATAAAAAATTTTTTAAGTCAAAAATGAATATTTGTGAACAGTGTGGATATCATTTGAAAATGAGTAGTTCAGATAGAATCGAACTTTTGATTGATTCGGGCACTTGGGATCCTATGGATGAAGAGATGGTCTCTATGGACCCTATTGAATTTCATTCAGAGGAAGAACCTTATAAAGATCGTATTGATTCTTATCAAAGAAAAACAGGTTTAACTGAAGCTGTTCAAACAGGCATAGGTCAACTAAATGGTATTCCAATAGCAGTTGGGGTTATGGATTTTCAGTTTATGGGAGGTAGTATGGGATCCGTAGTCGGCGAGAAAATCACCCGTTTGATCGAGTATGCTACTAATCGATCTTTACCTGTCATTATTGTGTGTGCTTCTGGGGGAGCACGCATGCAAGAAGGAAGTTTGAGCTTGATGCAAATGGCTAAAATATCTTCTGCTTTATATGATTATCAATCAAATAAAAAGTTATTCTATATATCAATCCTTACATCTCCTACAACTGGTGGAGTAACAGCCAGTTTTGGTATGTTGGGAGATGTCATTATTGCTGAACCAAATGCCTACATTGCATTTGCGGGTAAAAGAGTAATTGAACAAACATTGAATAAAACAGTACCCGATGGTTCACAAGCGGCTGAGTATTCATTCCATAAGGGCTTATTCGACCCAATCGTACCACGTAATCCTTTAAGGGGTGTTCTGAGTGAGTTATTTCAGCTCCACGGTTTCTTTCCTCTGAATCAAAATTCAATATATTAAAGTATAGCACTCGATTCAATTCAATTATTTGTAGCGAACGAGTATTTAGTTCATCGTAAAAAAAACTTAAGTTAAGTTAAGAAGAGTGGTGTTTTCTTTGGTGACATAAGTTCCACTTGTAGTAAGAGCCGGAAGTTTCGGATAATTATTATTTTTTCCTCCAGATCGATATATTCTATATTTTTATCTTATCCCTATTCCTGATTACTAATCATGAATCCTTTATAAATCAATAGGATAAAAAAGATAAAAGAGTAAGTTTCTCCTTCCGAGGAATTGGGGGAAGGGAAGACATTAATAAAAAAAAATTTTATTTGGCCTTCTTAACGTATTAATTTCATTTTAATAGAGACAATAATATAAATATATCTTATTATCTTATTAATAATATATCATATTTGAATCTTATATCTTATAATTAATATTAAGATTCAAATATGATATATTATAGAAAGGAGTGAAAGAATCCTCACTTTGATTTTTTATTATAGAATCGAGTTACCGTTTGCTTTGTTGGATTCGATTAGTGAAAGTCGCGAACTCATAATAAACTCTTTAATACCCTTAGTAAAAAAAAAATAATAATAATAGAAAGAGAAAGAATAAAAAAGGATGGAAGAAGAAGAATAGGAAAGTTTTTTATATTAAAGTGAATTATCATACATATTTATGTCGAACGATGAATTAGGTACACTTAATTCAGGTCTATATTCCTTGCACTTATTAACTACTTAATATTATTTATATTAGATATACTTATCATAAGATATCTTTAAAATACAAATATTAAATTGGGGCACCCATTCTATGACAGATCTACCCTCTATTTTTGTGCCTTTAGTGGGCCTAGTATTTCCGGCAATTGCAATGGCTTCTTTATCTCTTCATGTCCAAGAAAATAAGATTGTCTAGATTCGATGAGAGCAAATCTCATCAATTTATTTCAACACTGGATCATAATACAAATATTTATTTAGTCTAATATGGTACGATATGTGGCTCTTTCCGAATACAAATTGAGAGACTCATATGCATACGGATACACGATATCTACATAAATGCAGATTCTATATGGGTATAGCTGGTTAAAAATGGATCGGCGAATAGTTTGAAATATAAAGTCAATATTATCTAACTAATTACTCCTAATAGTTCCCGTCAAAATAGTGCTAGTTGATGAGAGTTACTTGGGGGTCAAGAAAAGTCAAGTCAAATTCATTTGGGTTATTCTCTCAATTCCAATCGAATACAACCTTAGTATAGTAAGTATAGTATGAACTGGCGATCAGAGCATATCTGGATAGAACTTATAACGGGGTCTCGAAAAACAAGTAATTTTTTTTTGGCCTGTAGCCTTTTTTTAGGTTCATTAGGGTTCTTAGTGGTTGGAACTTCCAGTTATCTCGGTAGGAATCTTATATCCGTATTTCCATCTCAGCAAATATTTTTTTTTCCGCAAGGGATCATAATGTCTTTTTATGGGATCGCGGGTCTATTTATTAGCTCCTATTTGTGGTGTACAATTGCGTGGAATGTAGGTAGTGGTTATGACCGATTTGATAGAAAAGAAGGAATTGTTTGTATTTTTCGTTGGGGATTTCCTGGAATAAATCGTCGCATTTTCCTTCGTTTCCTTATGAGAGATATACAATCCATCAGAATGGAGGTTAAAGAGGGTCTTTATCCTCGTCGTGTCCTTTATATGGAAATAAGAGGCCAAGGGGCGGTTCCCTTGACTGGCACTGATGAGAATCTTACTCCACGAGAAATTGAACAAAAAGTTGCCGAATTAGCATATTTCTTGCATGTACCAATCGAAGTATTTTGAAATGAAGAATTAATGTTTTCTCAGTATGAGGGAGGGAACTTGCTAATTCCCTTTTTAATACAATTGAAGTTTCTTCAAAAGACTTATTTGATCAAAACATATTAATATTAGATTTTATTTCTCCTTTCTGTTAGCGGGTAAACCCACATGGAATAAAACAAAAGTGGGAGATTTTATATGGAACAACTAAACTCTAATAAAAATCCATTATTTTCTATACCAAAACCCTTTTTTTTATGCGCAGGGAGCCCCCAATTTATAATTTATACTAAATAAAATTCGATATAATTTATACTAATAAAAATAAAAAGTCTAAATTAAGTATGCATTCATCAAACATATTCGAACATTTATTTCGTAATACAGAATTTATCTTTTTAGACCCAATATTTCGAATTTATAGGTTACATTATTCCTGGACTGTGGTTAGGCGGTGAAACATTTCGAAATAATTAATTGATCCGAGAAGGCATTTTTTTGTTTCGAAATCCAAATCATATTCGTTACTTCTAGTGGATTTTCGAGTATTCATCGACAGGACCAAATAACAAATGGAGATGAAATTAGTTGGAATTTACCCAATAGAGATATCTCAATTTTTCTAAATACAAGGACTAAATTTTTACACAAAAATGGGAATAGATTCATTGGTTCGATACGATACCTTAGTTATAGAATTTGTGTTCAGATAAATGTCTGATAAAATCCACGAATGCAGCAGATTCATTAACAATTTACAGATAAAAAATGAAAAAAAAAAATCATTGACTTCCCTCCCATATCTTGTATCCATAGTATTTTTGCCCTGGTGGGTCTCTCTTTCATTTAATAAAAGTCTGGAACCTTGGGTTATTAATTGGTGGAATACCCGGCAATCCGAAACTTTCTTGAATGATATTCAAGAGAAAAGGATTCTAGAAAAATTTATAGAATTAGAAGAACTATTCCTCTTGGACGAAATGATAAAGGAATACCCTGAAACACAGATACAAAAGCTTCGTATAGGAATACACAAGGAAACGGTACAATTAGTCAAAACACACGATGAGTATAATCTCCATATCATTTTTAATTTATCGACAAATATAATCTGTTTTGCTATTCTAAGTGGTTATTGTATTTTGGGTAATGAAGAACTTGTTATTCTTAATTCTTGGGTTCAGGAATTCCTGTATAACTTGAGTGACACAATAAAAGCTTTTTCAATTCTTTTAGTTACTGATTTATGGATCGGATTTCATTCAACCCATGGTTGGGAACTTATGATTGGTTCGGTCTACAACGATTTTGGATTGGCTCATAACGATAAAATTATATCCGGTCTTGTTTCCACTTTTCCAGTTATTCTAGATACAATTGTGAAATATTGGATCTTCCATTATTTAAATCGTGTATCTCCTTCGCTTGTAGTCATTTATCATTCAATCAACGAATAAAGAACTCATTTGATCTCTTGATATCAATCAAATAAGAATGTTTCTTCGTGTTTAAAGAATAAAGAAAGTATTTTCAATCTTACTTATTCTTTATTTATACTTATACCTGTTCAAGGTATTCGTCCCATATTCTAGTACAATTATTCCAGTACAATGGCAGACTCGTGGATAGGGAACTACACTAGTTAGTTACCTTTCTAATTTATTGTAGAAATTCTGGGATCAATGATTGAACCATGCAAAATAGAAATATTTTTTCTTGGGTAAAGGAACAGATGACTCGATCCATTTCTGTATCGATCATGATATATGTAATAACTCGGGTATCTATTTCAAATGCATATCCCATTTTTGCGCAGCAGGGTTATGAAAATCCGCGTGA